TATACATTATGTTTTGGTTAACAACAATGTATATATGTATAATTCAGCAAATACAACAACTCGTTGAAGGTGCCGCTCGAGCTTTACCTGTTTTAGGGGTTTGGCAGGAAGAACAAGACTAGTCCGGCGTAGGGGGGTAGGGGGGTTTGTCGCGAAAAAACCTTTTTTCTACTACTGGGGGTATCTTAGAGTATTTTGGAGTAAAGAGCTCTTCTTTATGCACTTGATAGTGATTATTGTTATTCTTTATAGAATGATTCTCAAGTGTTACAGAGGGGTTTTCTGGAAAGCGAGAGCATGTACAACCTTGTCTGTCATTGTCCAAAGGTGTCGCACATGCCAAGTGAAAGGAAGAGAAAAAAAAGAGAACCAGATGCATATAAAAGAACGCCTTGGCATGGTGGGTCATGGACAATTGGCACCACACCATTAACCAGATGCCAGGATAATTATCCAAAGGGGGGATAAAAAGATTGATGGACCTGAAATAGGAGCCAAATGCCAGTAATAGTTCAACGTGTGTGACCCCTTCGATATATGCCCCTGACCCATCATGCGCAGAATGCGCATGAAATAAACCAGTTGGTGGATTCTTACTACATTAATTATGGGCGGTCCTATTTTTGTTGGTATGGGATATAGGATGTTTGAATGGAGTTATGGGGCAAACTCCAGTTATCAGCTTAAATTAAATAACTCGTGAGTTTCGGGTGATGCTTATGTATCTCTTTGTTGTATGTTGGTGTTTTTAAGTTCTACTTAAGTGATGGGGTAATGACCTGAATGTGCCTAGATTCATTAATGTAAAATTATGCATAATATGTACCCCTGACATAATATATGCACGTGTACATGAATGTAGTAACATCATGATGATTGGTTTAATCATAGCATGAGGTACTACATTTAAAGTATTAACGTACATATCTGTTTTAGATCTAAGGGGGGGGGGGGTTAATTGGGCTGTTTCAGAGAGTAGTTTAGTTTAGAATTCCAGCTTTGGGAGTTGGGGGTGGGAGTTAAAATCTCCTCTTTTTGGGCACTAGGGAGGATTTTAACCTCCGGTTTCCGGATTACAAGACCGGCGCTTTAAGGCTAAGCTACTAGGGCAGTCTCATTCAAGTGCCTTGTTTTCGGCCCACCCTGCAATAGGGGTGAAAATTAAGAATAGGGAGAAGTAGAGGGCGGATGCGACTTGTCCGATGAGAATGTATGGGTCTTCTACTGGTATGCCCCCGATTCAGGTAAGAATTAGTATGTTTGCGACTATGGCTCAGAAGAGGAGTTGGGTGACTGGTCGGAAGGTGAGTCCTCGTTGTTTTGATGTGTGGAGGATGGGGACGACTAGGAGAATTAGGACAGAGGCCAGGAGGGCTAGGACGCCCCCCAGTTTATTGGGGATGGACCGTAAAATGGCGTATGCGAAGAGGAAGTATCATTCCGGTTTGATATGGGGTGGGGTCATGAGTGGGTTGGCGGGTGTGAAGTTGTCTGGGTCCCCAAGAAGGTTAGGTCAGAAGAGGGCCAGGGTTGTAAGAGCGGCAAGGAGGGCTGCTATTCCCAGGATATCCTTATATAAAAAGTAGGGGTGGAAGGTGATTTTGTCGGCGTCTGAGTCCAAGCCTGTTGGGTTGGTGGACCCGGTTTCATGGAGGAAGAGGAAGTGAATGACTGTTGCTGCGACGATTACGAATGGGAATAGGAAGTGGAAGGCGAAGAATCGGGTGAGGGTAGCACTGTCTACGGCAAAGCCGCCTCAGATCCATTGAACCAGATCGTTTCCAATGTAGGGTACGGCGGATATAAGGTTGGTAATAACTGTGGCCCCTCAGAATGATATTTGGCCTCAGGGCAGGACGTAACCCACAAAGGCGGTCACCATGGTTAGTAGGAAGAGGATTACCCCGACGTTTCATGTCTCTTGGTAGAGGTATGATCCGTAGTACAGGCCTCGGGCGATGTGGATGTAGAGGCAGATAAAGAAGAAGGAGGCTCCGTTGGCATGTATGCTTCGGATGAGTCAGCCGTAGGTTACGTCTCGACAGATATGGGTAACAGAAGAGTATGCGGTAGAGATATCTGCGGTGTAGTGTATGGCCAGGAATAGGCCGGTTAGGATTTGTGCGATTAGGCACAGTACTAGGAGGGAACCAAAGTTTCACCAGGCCGAGATATTAGACGGGGCAGGGAGATCAATAAATGCGCTGTTTATAATTTTTAGTAAAGGGTGGGTTTTTCGTAGGCTTGCCATTTAGGGTTCCTGTAGTTGAATTACAACGGTGGTTTTTCAAGTCACTGGTCTCGGTTGGACCCCGGGTGGGAATTATGACTTATCTTGTGTCTTTATTTCTGTTAGGGTTGATTGTGGGGTTGGTTGCTGTGGCTTCTAATCCAGCCCCATACTTTGCTGCTTTTGGGTTGGTTGTGGCGGCGGGTGTGGGGTGTGGGGTTTTGGTAGGGCATGGCGGGGCTTTTTTATCACTGGTGTTGTTTTTAATTTATTTGGGGGGCATGTTGGTTGTATTTGCTTATTCGGCAGCCTTGGCCGCCGAGCCTTTTCCTGAGACTTGGGGTGATCGTTCAGTGATTGGTTATGTAGTGGTTTATCTTGTAGGAGTGGGGTTGGCGGCGGGGTGGTTTTGGGGGGGTTGGTACGAGGGTTCGTGGGTGGTGGTGGATGAGTTTAAAGAGTTTTTTGTCTTGCGGGGAGATTCAAGTGGGGTAGCGTTAATGTACTCCTACGGGGGTGGGATGTTGGTGGTGTGTGCTTGGGTTCTTCTTCTTACTTTGTTTGTGGTGTTAGAGTTAACTCGTGGTCTTAGTCGTGGTACGCTTCGGGCGGTTTAGAGAGTGGCTAGCAGGGTGGCTAGTGTCATAGTAAGAAGGAAAATTGTTAGGTAGGTCTTGATTATCCCCCGTTGGGCGTTGCTTGTAGTTGTGATTATTTTAAGTTGGGCGGAGGCTAGTCCCTTGGGGCCAATCATTTCAAATCAGGTTTGGTCAACTAGTTGGGTGGCTATGGTTTGTCCTAGAGTGAGGTTGAGTTTGGGGACTAGTCGGTGAATGGTTGCGGGAAAATATCCCAATATGTTGGAGAAATTGTGGAGGGGAATGACTGGTGTGGTTTTGAATTGCTTGCTTGTTATGGCAGCTAATTCTATGGCTGTAAGTAGGCCAATGATTGTTACTGTTAGGGCGGCTAGTTTGAGGAGGGGTGGTATCGTTATGATTGGGGTTTTAGACGGGAGGAAGTTTGAGGTGATGATAAGACCTGCAATGATGCTTCCCCAGGCTAGTCGCTTGATCGGGTTGATGACGGAGGGGTTGTTCTCATTGATTGGTGAGAGTGCTAGAAATCGTGGAGTACCCATGGAGACGAAGAATACCATCCGAAAGCTGTAAACTGCGGTGAAAGAGGTGGCGATGAGAGTAAGGGTCAGGGCTCAGGCGTTTAGGTATGAAGTGTTGAGGGCCTCGATGATTGCGTCTTTTGAGAAGAAGCCTGCCAGGAAAGGGGTGCCGGTGAGGGCAAGGCTTCCAATAGTGAGGCAGGAGGAGGTGACGGGCATGAGGTTGTGGAGTCCTCCCATTTTTCGGATATCCTGTTCGTCGTTGAGGCTATGGATGACGGACCCTGAGCATAGGAAGAGTATAGCTTTGAAGAAGGCGTGGGTGCAGATGTGGAGGAATGCTAGTTGGGGTTGGTTAAGCCCGATGGTAACTATTATCAGGCCTAGTTGGCTAGAGGTGGAGAATGCAACGATTTTTTTAATATCGTTTTGGGTAAGGGCGCAGGTTGCTGTAAATAGGGTGGTTAGTGCTCCTAAGCAAAGGCAGATGGTGAGGGCCACTTGGTTGTCTTGTATTAGTGGGTGGAGGCGAATGAGTAGGAAAATTCCAGCTACGACTATCGTGCTAGAGTGTAGGAGGGCAGATACTGGAGTGGGACCCTCCATGGCGGAGGGTAGCCAGGGGTGTAAGCCAAATTGTGCTGATTTACCGGTGGCCGCGACGATCAGACCAATTAAAGGGAGTGTTAGGTCAAACTCTTTAGAGGCGAAGAATATTTGCTGAATTTCTCATGAGTTTAAGTTTATTGCGAACCAGGCCATAGCTATGATTAGTCCGATGTCCCCGACTCGGTTATACAGGACGGCCTGAAGGGCCGCTGTGTTGGCGTCGGCTCGGCCGTATCATCACCCGATGAGAAGGAAGGATATAATACCTACCCCTTCTCAGCCGATAAACAGTTGAAATATGTTGTTGGCTGTTACGAGAATAATTATGGCTATTAGGAAGAGTAGGAGGTATTTAAAGAATCGGTTTATGTTAGGGTCCGCGTGTATATATCATGAGGCAAACTCTAGGATAGATCAAGTGACGTAAAGGGCAACAGGGGTAAAGATAATTGAGTAATGGTCAAACTTTAGGCTGATGTTGATGTCAAAGGTTGCGGTGTTTATCCAGTGTCAGTTGGTGACGATGGTCTCGACTCCCTGGTCTAGGAAAATAAATAATGGAAGAAGGCTCACTGCGAATGCGGTGCTAACCCCTGTTTTTACGTGGGTGATGGCTCAGGTCTTTTCTTGGGGGTTTGGGCTCATGGTGGTGGCAAGGGGATATAGGAGGAGGCCAAAGATAAGTACAAGGCTGGTTGAGAGGATGAGGGTAGTTGGCTGCATAGCTGCTACTTGGATTTGCACCAAGAGTTTTTGGTTCCTAAGACCAACGGATGAGCTGTTATCCTTTAGGAGCGCGAGTGAGCCGCGGAGTTAAACCGCGGGTCTAGGGGTTAGCAGCCTCTGTTAGCTTCGGGCCTCTCTCGGTGGATAAGGGGGGATTAACCCCTATTTCTAGAATCACAATCTAGCGTTTTGGTTAAACTATGTCTACACTGACATCAGCCTCAGATGAGTTCGGGTTTTGTGACCAGTAGGAGAATAGGGATAAGATGGAGGGTCATTAGTAGGTGTTCTCGTGTGTGGTATGGTGTGAGTCCAATTATGTGAACGGGGGCCGGCCCTCGTTGGGACATAAGGAATAGGTAGAGGGAGTAGCCTGCTGTGATTAGTGTACCTAAGCCGGTGAGGGCCAATGTTCAAGGGGATCAGTTAAATATTGTGGCAATGATCATAATTTCTCCTATTAAGTTGGGTAGAGGTGGGAGAGCGAGGTTGGCTAAACTTGCGGTAAATCATCAGACAGCTGTCAGGGGGAAGAGCACTTGGAGTCCTCGTGCTAGTACTATAGTCCGGCTGTGAGTGCGTTCGTAGCTTGTGTTTGCCAGGCAAAATAAGGCTGAGGAGGCTAGGCCATGGGCAATCATGAGAATGATTGCGCCGGTGAAGCCTCATGGGGTTTGAATGAGGATGCCCCCAGCTACTAACCCCATGTGACTGACGGAGGAGTAGGCGATTAATGATTTGAGGTCAGTTTGCCGTAAGCAGATGGATCCGGTCATGATGATTCCTCAGAGTGCCAGGATAATAAATGGGTAGGCTATTTCTTTAGTGAGGGGGTCTAGTATAACCGTTATTCGTATTATGCCGTATCCGCCTAGTTTTAGGAGGACGGCGGCCAGTACTATGGATCCGGCAATTGGGGCTTCTACATGGGCTTTGGGTAGTCAGAGATGTACTCCGTATAAGGGTATTTTTACCAGGAAGGCAATAAGGCAGCCCGCTCACCAGATTTTGTCTCCTCAGGAGAAAAGGGACAGGGGTTGGGAATACTGTAGTGTTAGTATTGATAGTGTCCCTGTGTTGTTTTGGAGAAGTAGGAGGGCAACTAGGAGTGGGAGGGAGCCTGCGAGGGTATAGAAGAGGAAGTATGTCCCTGCGTTAAGGCGTTCAGTTTGGTTTCCTCAGCGGGTAATAATAATAAGGGTTGGAAGGAGTGTGGCTTCAAATATTACGTAGAACATGATGATTTCAGTGGCCCCGAAGGCCATAATGAGGAATGTTTGGAGGGAGGCCAGGAGAGAGATGTATATGCGTTGGCGGCTAATGGGCTCGGGGGAGATGTGATTTTGACTGGCCAGGATCATGAGTGGGAGAAGTCAACAGGTTAGAACAAGGAGGGGGGTAGAGAGGGGGTCTGTTGCTAGGTACAGGTTAGATGAGGATCAGCCGATTTCGGAGTCTCATTTTAATCAGGACAGGCTGGCTAGGGCAATTAAAAGGCTTTGGGCTGTTGTGGTGGTTCAGAGTCACTTTGTTGGGGTTAGTCAAATCGTGGGGAAGAGCATGAGTGTTGGGATTAGGATTTTTAGCATTGTAGAAGGTTAAGGTTCTGGAGGCGGTCGGTTCCGTGGGTTCGTGCTGTGGCAACCAGCAGGGCTAATCCTGCGCTGGCCTCGCAGGCTGAGAAGGCCAGGAGGAGTATAGGGGCTGAAGAGTATCCCGTACTCTCTAGTTGTAGTGCTCAGAGGGAGAGTGCAATAAATAGTGATAGTATCATCCCTTCTAGACATAGTAGGGCTGATAGGAGGTGGGTACGGTGGAATGCTAGGCCCATAAGTCCTAGAATAAAGGCTGAGCTGAAGCTGAAGTGTGCGGGTGTCATAAGAGGGCCGTGGATTTTAACCGCGATTTTCTGAGCCGAAATCAGAGGTCTTGCTTGGACTAGCCGTCTATTCGGCTCATTCTAGGCCCCCTTGGGTTCATTCGTATACTAGGCCGAGGGTTAGGAGGGCCAGGACTGCGGCGGCTCAGAGGAAAGTGTTGACGGGGGTAAGTAGTTGATCTCCCCAGGGTAGGGGGAGTAGGAGTGCAATTTCCAGGTCAAAGAGGAGGAAAAGGATAGCGATTAAGAAGAAGCGCAGGGAGAAGGGTAGTCGGGCGGAACCTAGAGGGTCAAATCCGCATTCGTAGGGTGAGAGTTTTTCTGCGTCTGGGGTCATGTGAGGAAGTCAGAAAGACACGATGGCTAGGACTGCGGAGAGGGTAATAGTGATTAGTAGGACGGTTGTAATCAAATTCATTATCTTTCCTTGGGGTTTAACCAAGACTGGGTGATTGGAAGTCACTCGTACAGTTTAATACTAGAAAGATTATGAGCCTCATCAGTAGATGGATACGTAGAGGAATAGTCAGACGACGTCGACAAAGTGTCAATATCATGCGGCGGCTTCAAATCCGAAGTGGTGCTCTGAGGTGAAGTGGTATAGGATCTGTCGTAGTAAGCAGACGGCTAGGAAAGTTGATCCGATGATTACGTGTAGTCCGTGAAATCCTGTGGCTACGAAGAATGTCGATCCGTAGACTCCGTCGGCAATAGTGAAAGGGGCTTCGTAGTACTCTATGGCTTGAAGGAGGGTAAAATAGAAGCCTAGGATGATTGTTAGGGTGAGGGATTGAATGGCTTCCTTCCGGTTCCCTTCTATTAGGCTGTGATGGGTTCAAGTGACAGTAACCCCGGAGGCAAGTAGGACAGCGGTGTTTAAGAGGGGTACTTCGAATGGGTCTAAGGGGGTAATTCCGGTGGGGGGTCAGCATCCCCCTAGTTCGGGGGTTGGTGCTAGGCTTGAGTGGTAGAAAGCTCAGAAGAAGCCAAGGAAGAAAAATACCTCTGATGTGATAAACAGAATTATTCCGTAGCGTAGGCCTTTCTGGACCGGGGGGGTGTGGTGTCCTTGGAATGTCCCTTCTCGGATGACGTCTCGTCATCACTGGAGTATTGTGAGTAGGGTGAGGATTAGTCCGAGGGATAGTAGTGTTATTGAGTGAAAGTGAAATCAGACTGCGAGACCAGATGTTAGTAGGAGGGCAGCAACTGCGCCGGTTAGGGGTCAGGGGCTTGGGTCAACCATGTGGTATGCGTGTGCTTGGTGGGCCATTAGACGTTTTCTTGTAGGTAAAGGCTTAGCAGGAGAACAAATACATAGGCCTGGATCATAGCGACTGCTACTTCCAACAGTGTGAGAAGAAACAGTACTGCGGCAGTTAAGATAGCTACTGTTGGCATTATTGGTAGTAGAATAAATGCGGCAGTGGCGATTAGTTGAATGAGGAGGTGCCCAGCAGTGAGGTTGGCAGTCAGCCGGACTCCCAGTGCTAGAGGTCGGATGAAGAGGCTAATAGTTTCGATGATGATTAGTATTGGAATAAGGAGGACGGGGGTTCCTTCTGGCAGCAGGTGGCCTAATGTGGCGGTGGGTTGGTTTCGTATCCCGATAACTACGGTGGCCAATCATAGGGGAACTGCGAAACCTATGTTTAGGGATAGTTGAGTGGTGGGTGTAAAGGTATAGGGGAGAAGGCCTAGCATGTTAAGTGTGATAAGGAAGACCATTAGTGAGGTAAATAGGGCTGCTCACTTGTGTCCTCCTAGGTTTAGGGGGAGGAGTAGTTGCTGGGTGAAGCGGTTAAGGAATCAGCCCTGTAGCGTCACAAGGCGGTTGTTTAATCAGCGAGTAGATGGGGTTGGGTATAGAACTCAGGGCAGGGTGAGGGCTAAGGCCATCAGTGGGATGCCAAGGTATGTGGGGCTCATAAATTGGTCAAAGAAGCTTAGTGTCATGGTCAGTTTCAGGGTTCGGGCTTAGTTTTTTCTGTGCTTTGTGTAGTGGGTTCGTTGGTGAAGGTGTGGCCGAGGATTTTAGGGGGGATTACGGTTAGGAACACTAATCAAGAAAATACTAGGATGGCGAGTCAAGGGGCGGGGTTTAATTGGGGCATATCACTAGAGGTGGTTGGGAGTCACCAGTCTTTAGCTTAAAAGGCTAACGCTAGTCCCGGTTTAGCTTTCTAGTGAGGCGTCTTCAAGTATTAGGGAGGATCAGTTCTCAAAGTGTTCAAGAGGGACCGCTTCTACCACGATTGGTATGAAGCTGTGGTTGGCCCCGCAGATTTCAGAGCATTGGCCGTAGTATACTCCGGGGCGAGAGGCGATGAAGGCTGTTTGGTTTAGGCGGCCGGGTACTGCGTCTATTTTTACCCCTAGTGCGGGGACAGATCATGCATGTAGAACATCTTCGGCTGAGACTAGGACTCGGATGGGTGATTCTATGGGGATTACTATTCGGTGGTCTGTTTCAAGGAGTCGGAATTGGCCTGGGGTTAAATCTTGTGTTGGGATCATATATGAATCAAAGCTCAGGTCTTCGTAGTCTGTGTACTCGTAGCTTCAGTATCATTGGTGACCCATTGCTTTGATGGTGAGATGGGGGTCGTTAACTTCGTCTATTAGGTAGAGAATGCGGAGGGAGGGGAGGGCAATTAAGATAAGGATCACTGATGGAAGAACAGTCCATACGATTTCAATCTCTTGGGAATCTAGGATGTACTTGTTAGTGAGTTTAGTTGAAACCATCGCTACGATAATGTAAAGGACGAAGGTGCTAATAAGAAGCACAATCATAAGTGCGTGGTCATGGAAGTGGAGAAGCTCTTCTATTACTGGTGAGGCCGCGTCTTGGAATCCTAATTGTGAGGGATGTGCCATTCTAGCTTAAAGCTCAGGGCCCGCAGGATTTTAACCTACAATTCTGTCCTGACAAGGCAGTGTGATGTGCTATTTTACTAGGGTCCTGATAGAAGGAAGTGGCAGAATGGCTATGTGACTGGCTTGAAACCAGTATACGGGGGTTCAATTCCTCCCTTTCTCGTTAGTTTGTCTGTACCTGAACAAAGGCTGGCTCTTCAAATGTGTGATAGGGGGGAGGGCAACCATGTAGTCATTCTACGTTTGTGGTGGATAGTTCAACTGACAGCACTTCTCGTTTAGCGGCAAATGCTTCTCAGAGAATAAATAGAAACATGATGACTGCTACCATAGAGATTATGGAACCGATAGAAGAGACAGTGTTTCAAAGGGCGTAGGCGTCTGGGTAGTCTGAGTATCGTCGTGGTATTCCTGCTAGGCCTAGGAAGTGTTGGGGGAAGAATGTGAGATTAACTCCTAGGAATATAACCCCAAAGTGAATCTTAGATCAGGTGCTGTGGATGGTATACCCCGAAAAGAGTGGGAATCAGTGTATAAACCCGGCTATAATTGCAAATACGGCCCCCATGGATAGAACGTAGTGGAAGTGGGCGACTACGTAATATGTGTCGTGAAGTACGATGTCTAGGGATGAGTTGGATAGGACAATTCCTGTCAATCCGCCAACCGTAAAGAGGAAAATAAAGCCCAGGGCCCAAAGAAGTGGGGTTTCTCATTTGATTGACCCTCCATGTAAAGTGGCTAGCCAGCTAAACACTTTTACGCCTGTGGGGATGGCGATGATTATTGTTGCGGATGTGAAGTAGGCACGGGTGTCTACATCCATTCCCACTGTAAACATATGGTGGGCTCAGACAATAAACCCTAGGAGTCCGATAGCTATCATAGCTCAGACTATGCCCATGTACCCGAATGGTTCTTTTTTCCCGGCGTAGTAAGCGACGACATGCGAGACTATGCCGAACCCGGGTAGGATCAAAATGTATACTTCCGGATGGCCAAAGAATCAGAATAAGTGTTGGTACAGGATGGGGTCTCCTCCCCCGGCTGGGTCAAAGAATGTCGTGTTAAGGTTACGGTCCGTGAGGAGCATGGTGATGGCTGCAGCTAGGACTGGGAGTGATAGAAGAAGTAGGACAGTCGTGACTAGAAGAGATCACACAAATAGGGGCGTTTGGTACTGAGAGATGGCTGGGGGTTTCATGTTGATAATTGTGGTAATAAAATTAATTGATCCCAGGATTGAAGAAACACCTGCTAGGTGGAGGGAAAAAATAGCGAGGTCTACCGAGGCCCCAGCGTGGGCCAGGTTGCTGGCCAAAGGAGGATAAACGGTTCACCCTGTTCCCACCCCGGCTTCAACTCCTGAGGACGATAGGAGGAGGAGTAGTGAAGGGGGAAGAAGCCAGAAGCTTATGTTATTTATTCGAGGAAATGCTATGTCAGGGGCTCCTAGTATGAGTGGGAGCAGCCAGTTGCCAAAGCCCCCGATCATGATTGGTATTACTATAAAGAAGATCATTACAAAGGCATGTGCTGTTACGATGACATTATAAATTTGGTCATCGCCTAGGAGGGCTCCAGGTTGGCTTAGTTCGGCTCGGATTAGGAGGCTAAGAGCCGTGCCCACTATTCCGGCTCAGGCACCAAATACTAAATAAAGGGTGCCAATGTCTTTGTGGTTGGTGGAGAAGAATCAGCGTGTGATTGCCACAGGTAGGGTGGCCGAGAGTGTAGGCGGCGGGTTGTAGCCCCGAAGACAGAGGTTTAAGTCCTCTCTCTACCAAGTCCCGTGGTGGAGACCACATCGGATTGCAAATCCGAAGAGGCAGGCTTACTACCTGCCGGGGCTTTCCCCGCCTTGCTCGGCTTATGGCGGGGGAAGGTAGGTGAATGCTCGCTGGTTTGAGCGCTTAGCTGTTAACTAAGAGTTTGTAGGATCGAGGCCTTCTCATCTAGGAAGGCTTTAGCTTAATTAAAGTGTCTGGGTTGCATTCAGAAGATGTGGGATAGAGTCCTGCAAGTCTTATCGGGGGCTAGGAGATTTTCACTCCTACTTAGGGCTTTGAAGGCCCTTGGTCTGATGTTATCCTAAGCCCCCTATGTCACTAGTGCTAGGGTGGCGGGGGTTAGTGGTAGGAGGGTTAGGGCTATAATTGTCATTAGTGACAGTGGCAGGGTGTTTTGTGTACTAGGAAGGCGTCAGGGGGTGACTGAGTTGTTGGTGTTGGGGGAGATGGTTAGGGTTATAGCGTAACAGAGTCGTAGGTGGAAGTATAAGCTGAGGAGGGCTGTAAGTGCTATGAGGGTGGCTGTGAGGGGTAAGTCTTGTTTGGTGAGTTCTTGTAGGATTAGTCATTTGGGTATGAAGCCGGTTAGGGGTGGGAGGCCTCCTAGTGAGAGTAGCATTAGGGCAGCAAGAGCTGCAAGGCCCGGGGTTTTTGCCCAGGCTAGGGCTAGGGTGTTGATTTTAGTGGAGGAAGTTGATTTTAGGGTTAAGAATGCTGCGGAGGTTATTGCGATGTATGTCCCTAGGGCTAGAAGGGTCAGATGAGGTGCGAATTGTAATACAATGATTATTCAACCGAGGTGGGCGATTGATGAGTAGGCTAGGATTTTACGTAGCTGGGTTTGATTTAAACCCCCCCAACCTCCTACCATGGCGGAGCAGACCCCAAGGGTTGTAAGTACTGTGGGGTGCATGGCGGGTGCGATTTGAATAATTAATGCGAATGGGGCTAGTTTTTGTCAAGTGGAGAGGATTAACCCTGTTGTGAGGTCTAAGCCTTGCAGTACTTCGGGTAATCAGAAGTGTAGGGGGGCTAATCCTACTTTAAGGGCGAGAGCGATTATGACTATTGTGGCAGATACTGGGTGAGAGAGCTGGGTAATGCCCCATTCTCCGAGTATTCAGGCGTTAGTTGTGCTTGCAAATAGAATCATAGCTGCGGCTGTGGCTTGTGTGAGAAAGTATTTAGTAGTGGCTTCTACTGCTCGTGGGTGGTGTTGTTGTGCTATGAGGGGGATGATGGCGAGGGTGTTGATTTCAAGTCCCATTCATGCGAGGAGTCAGTGGGAGCTGGCAAAGGTGAGTGTGGTGCCGAGACCTAGGCTGATAGTAAGCACAGTCAGTACATAGGGATTCATTAGTAGGGGAAGGGGTTTAACCAACATGTTTGGGGTATGGGCCCAAAAGCTTAATTAGCTGACCTTACTAGAAAAGTGGTGTAGTGGAAGCACCTGGAGTTTTGATCTCTTGAGCATGGGTTCGAGCCCCTTCTTTCTAAGGAATTGGGGGGATTTTAACCCCCGTATGTCATTCTATCAAAATGGTCCTGTGTTCGGGCACAATTCCGTGATGTTATAGCTGTGGGGGAAGCCCTGCGAATGCGATCGGAAGAGCGATGTGTCATAATACAAGGGCTAGAGTTATTGGTAGGAAGTTTTTCCAGATCAGATGTATTAGCTGGTCGTATCGGAATCGAGGGTATGAGGCTCGGACTCACAGGAAGACAACGGAGAGGAGTGCAGCTTTTGTTATTAGGTTGGTAGCGGTGAGTTCGGGCAGGGAAGGAAGGTGGGATGCGCCTAAGAATAAGATAGCTGAGAGAGTGTTTATAAGCAGGATGTTGGCGTATTCGGCCAGGAAGAACAGGGCGAATGGGCCCCCTGCATATTCTACATTGAAACCTGAGACGAGCTCGGATTCCCCTTCTGTTAGGTCGAATGGGGCGCGGTTTGTTTCTGCGAGTGTGGAGATATATCATATGGCGGCTAATGGCCAGGCCGGGGCTAGAAGTCAGATGCTTTCTTGGGCAATATTGAATGTTTGTAGGGTGAAGCCTCCGGCGAAGATAATGGTGGAGAGGAGGATTAGTCCTAGGCTTACTTCGTAGGAGATTGTCTGGGCTACTGCCCGTAGGGCTCCGATTAGGGCATATTTTGAATTGGATGCTCAGCCTGACCCTAAAATTGAGTAAACTGCTAGGCTTGAAAGGGCTAGGACAAAGAGGACTCCTAAGTTAAGATCAATTACGGGGTAAGGGATGGGTATAGGGGCCCAGAGGGTAAGGGCGAGGGTAAGGGCGAGTATTGGAGCGGCTAGGAATAGAAAGGGGGAGGATGTGGAGGGGCGGACCGGCTCCTTAATAAATAGTTTTACACCGTCTGCGATAGGTTGAAGAAGTCCGTAGGGGCCCACAATATTAGGGCCTTTGCGGAGTTGTATGTAGCCAAGTACTTTTCGTTCCAGAAGGGTCAGGAAAGCGACTGCTAAGAGTACGGGGATGATGTAGGCAAGGGGGTTGATGAGGTATGTAAGTAAAATGGAAATCATGGCTGGGGAGAGGATTTGAACCTCTGGTAGAAAGGGCTTAGGCCTTTTGCATTTACCAGACTCTGCCACCCCAGCATGCCCTTGTCTAGGGCTGGAGGGTTGCACCCCTTTGTCTGGTTTAGTTGTCTTCATCAGGTGGGGGTAGGGCGTACCAGGGGCATGGGCCCTTCTTTTCCGGTCCTTTCGTACTAGGAAAAGCAGCGTTACAGATAGAAACTGACCTGGATTACTCCGGTCTGAACTCAGATCACGTAGGACTTTAATCGTTGAACAAACGAACCCTTAATAGCGGCTGCACCATTAGGATGTCCTGATCCAACATCGAGGTCGTAAACCCCCTCGTCGATATGGACTCTGGGAGAGGATTGCGCTGTTATCCCTGGGGTAACTCGGTTCGTTGATCGGCTTTAGCCGGATCATTTATGGTCAGATGTTCTGAGGCTTAGAGGTGTGCCTCTTGGCTTTAGGGGGTAATCCCAGTCCACGTGGGGGCTTGTTTTTCCCCCGCGGTCGCCCCAACCGAAGACATGTTGGTCATGTTCATACTTTGTTTGTGCCTTTTAGTTTGGTTGTTTGACGTAGTTGACCTTGTGTCTTAAGCTCCACAGGGTCTTCTCGTCTTGTAGGGGTATACCCGCTTCTGCACGGGTAGATCAATTTCATTGACTTGGAAAAGGAGACAGCTAAGCCCTCGTGATGCCATTCATACAGGTCCTCATTTAAAAGACAAGTGATTGCGCTACCTTCGCACGGTCAAGATACCGCGGCCGTTAAACTTGGGGGTCACAGGGCAGGCGGGACCTCCTATACTTTGGTTTACAGGAGGCGGTGTTTTTGGTAAACAGGCGAGGCTTGTGTTTGCCGAGTTCCTTCTTTTCCTTTGGGTCTTTCCTCTTGTGGGCACTCCTGTGTGGGGTTAACGATGTGTGTGTGCGGAGTTTTCTAGGCTATGTTTTAATCTGCAGTACTCTCTTAGGTTGGGTTCGTTATTTGTCAGTGGCGGGTCCGGACTAACTTACACATGTGCTGGGAGAAGGGCGTCCTTCTTATTACTCATTTTAGCATTATCTCTTCTATGGGGGCATAGGGCGGCCTAGTACTATTAGGGGGTTGGGGGTTGATTATCAGGATAAGGGGTCTTTAGTCCGTCTGAGCTTTAACGCTTTCTGTGCAGGTGGCTGCTCTTAGGCCCACTGAAACGGTCGACCTTTCTGAGTGTGATCCTTGGCCTCCTGGTAAGGTTGTGTCCTGGGTCAGGGGAGCTGTACCTCCTCTGACTAACTCCCTTTCTTCTCTCGTGGTCTAGTATTCGTATTACTGTTGTGACCTGAGGGGTGAGGGGCTGAACTTCTATCCATTTCTTAGGCAACCAGCTATAACCGGGTTCGGTAGGTCTGTCACCTCTACTCGGAGCTCTTCCCACTCTTTTGCCACAGAGACGGGTTGGCCCATATGATTGGCTGTCTCGGAGTAGCTCACTCGGTTTCGGGGTTCCGAACTAAAGTTCTCTTTGCTCGGATTGTGCTGGCTAAATCATGATGCAAAAGGTACGAGGGCTTATCTCTGCTTTTTTAGGCTTAAATGGGTTGTTTCATTTCTCTTTCAGCGTTCCCTTGCGGTACTTTTTCTATTGCTCTGCGGTTCCTTTTCTGTCTCCCATACTAGGGTGGAAAAATGGTTTGTTTATTGTTTTTGGTTCTTGTTAGGTTATTTATGTTGTTTATTTATTCCAGGCGGTTTAGCTAGCTGTTGAGCTCAGGACGACCCAACTTGCATGGGTGTCTTCTCGGTGTAAGGGAGATGCTTGACTATCTCAGCCACGTCCTGGTTATTCCAAGTGCACCTTCCGGTACACTTACCATGTTACGACTTGCCTCCCCTTGGTTAGTTAATTTTGTTACTTACTTTTAAAAGTCTGGGTTTGGGGAGAGTGACGGGCGGTGTGTGCGCGCCTCAGAGCCGGATTCAAAAGAACTCTCTATTTTCTTTTTACTGCTAAATCCACCTTCGGGTGCCCGTTTCATGGCACCGTTCGTAGTGTTCTGGGTCAGAAAATGTAGCCCATTTCTTTCCACCTCGTACGCTACACCTCGACCTGACGTTCTGGGGTTTGCCCATTTTGCTTACTATGGGGCCTTCACAGGGTAAGCTGACGACGGCGGTATATAGGCGGGTTTAACAAGGGGTGGTGAGGTTTAACGGGGGTTATCGGTTCTAGAACAGGCTCCTCTAGGTGGGTCTGAGGCACCGCCAAGTCCTTTGGGTTTTAAGCTAGCGCTCGTAGTTCCCTGGCGGATGTCGGCTGTGGGGTGACATCTAAGTTTACGGCTGAGCATAGTGGGGTATCTAATCCCAGTTTGTATCTCAGCTGTCGTGGGGTCGGGTGGGCTTGAGTAAAGCTACTTTCGTGATGGGGCTTCGTGCCCCCAGGTGCGTATGACAGCCTAGGGGGTCTTCGGCTTTAGTTTAGTATACTCCATAACCACTCTTTACGCCGCATCTATCAACTGGGGCCTCTCGTATAACCGCGGTGGCTGGCACGAGTTTTACCGGCCCTTTTAGCCTTGACTAAGTCAAGTTTTCACTCATGGGCTTAATGTTTATCACTGCTGAGCTCCCTTAGGGGTGTGGCGTAGCAAGGCGTCTTGGGCGGAAGGAATGGGTGCCTGATGCCGGCTCCTCGTCCCCGGGCAGGGGATTAAGGGCATCCTCACAGGGGTGCGGAGACTTGCATGTGTAAATTAGGCTAAAGCTGATAGTAAAGTCAGGACCAAGCCTTTGTGCCGGCGGGGCTTTCAAGGGCCCATTTTAACATCTTCAATGTCACGCTTTGCTTAAGCTACACTAGC